GTTATGTGGCGTTTTGATAAGATATCCACGATTTCTTTCGATTTCTAGTCCAATACACAAGTTGATTGATTCCGTCAGACTAGCTATATGTTGTGTATTATCAATGATTTCTACATAAGGTGGTAAGGCAATATCTTTAGCCGTTACATATCCAGGACCTCTAACACAAATAGATGCGTCACAAGTTCCATATAAATTACTTTTTAATACAATTTCTTTTAAATTCATTAAAATTTCATGGACTGATTCTTGCATACCCACTATGGTAGAATATTCATGTGACACTTTATTCGATTTTACGCGTGTGATACATGTTCCTTCTATTTCTCCAAGCAAAGTTCTTCGCATCGCAATTCCTATTGTGTCGGCTTGACCTTTCATAAGTGGAGACAGAACAAAGCGCCCATAATAAAGACGTTTACTATCTTTTCTTGATTCAACACACTTCCACTGGCGTGTCCGAGTAGATACTGCTATTTTCTCTCGAACCATAGTAATATTAATTGATCATTGAATCATTTATTTCTCTTGTTTCTCTTGACAGTCCTTTAACGTACATTTCTATATTCGTCTTTTTTTGGGGGGTCTACATCCATTATGTGGCATAGGGGTTACATCCCGTATAAAAGTTAATAGTATACCACTTCTGCGAATAGCTCGCAGTGCTGCGTCTCTTCCGAGACCAGGACCCTTTATCATGACTTCTGCTCGTTGCATACCTTGATCGACTACTGTACGAATAGCATTTCCTGCTGCAGTTTGAGCAGCAAAAGGCGTCCCTCTTTTCGTCCCCTTGAATCCACAAGTACCGGCAGAGGACCAAGAAACCACCCGCCCCCGTACATCTGTAATAGTGATAATGGTATTATTGAAACTGGCTTGAACATGAATAACTCCTTTTGGTATTCTACGCGCACTCCTACGTGACCCCATACGCCCATTTCGACGTGAACCAATTCGTGGTATAGCTTTTGCCATATTTTATCATTTCATAAATATAAGTCAGAGATCTATGGATATATCCATTTCATGTTACAAAAGATTCCTTATTTATTATCAGTTTCTTTAGTTCTTTAGCGAGTCTGATTATCCCTGTCTTTGTTTATGTTTCGGATTGGAACAAATTACTATAAGTCGTCCCCTCCTACGGATTAATCGACACTTTTCACAAATTTTACGGACAGAAGCTCTTTTTTTCATACTTGTCATTCCTTATTTTAAATTTGAATCAACTTCAGAATCTACTTCTTTGAAGACAATAGTTTCTTGGTAATTTTTCATATTGATTCCCTTATTCCATGATTAAGGGGTGTTCAAACCATAAAATTTTTGAATCCTTGTTGCGGAGTCGAAAAATTATACACTCCCAGGTTGAATCATAACGGCTTACTTCAACTTGGACTCTATTTGGATAGATTTTGTGTATGAGAAAGATTACCATATAGAACACAAAATTTCTCCGCCGATTCCTTGTAGTCTAGCCTCTCGGTCGGTCATTATACCTCGAGAAGTGGATAGAATTATAATTCCCATCCCACCTAAAATTCTAGGAATTCGTTGATAGTTAGAATAGATTCGTAGACCCGGTCGACTGATTCGGTTTAAATTGAAAAGGTTTCTATAGGGCTTTTTTCGAGTCCTTTGGTGTCTCAGCGTTAAAACCAAAAAATTTTTATGCTTTTCGCGCTGTTTTCTCATATTTTCGATAAAACCTTCTCGTAAAAGTATTTTTACAACATTTTCGGTACTATTAGTCAATGTTATTCGAACCACTCTTTTTTGATCCATATAAGCATTTCGTATAGAGGTTAATATCTCAGCAATAGTGTCTCTACCCATTATGCCTAAAAATTTTATTAACTCATTATTTGATATAATCAACATGCTTTTTTGTTTATGAATAATTCAAGGTATATGCGTGAGATATAATCTATCTTTTAATCTATTTTTTTTCAAATACCCTACTCTAAAATCTAAAAATAATTTTATAATACCTCGGGAGCTAAGGAAACTATTTTAGTAAAATTTAGTTTTCTTAATTCGCGGGCGATTGCACCAAAAATTCGAGTTCCTCTTGGATTTCCTTCTTGATCAATAACAACTGCAGCATTGTCATCATATTGTATTATCATACCGTTGTCCCGTTTCAGTTCTTTACAAGTACGTACAATTACAGCTCTTACAACTTCTGATCTTTCTAGGGGCATATTTGGTACTGCGTCTTTGATCACAGCAATAATAATGTCACCAATATGAGCATATTGACGATTACTAGCACCTATGATTCGAATACACATCAATTCTCGGGCCCCGCTGTTATCAGCTACATTTAAAAGGGTTTGAGGTTGAATCATACTATTTAAAATTTTTTTCTTTCAATGCAAAGGACAAAGAAAAAAAAGAAATATTTTTTGTCTAAAAAGAAAAATTTAAAAATTTTTCATAATGAAGAACCTTTTTGTTAGTTGTTCTTTTTATACTTTATCCCGAAATAATGAATTGAGTTCGTATAGGCATTTTGGATGCTGCTACTGAAATCGCTCGTCTAGCTATATTTTCTGTTACTCCATTCATTTCATAAAGTATTCGACCTGGTTTAACAACAGCTACCCAATATTCGGGCGATCCTTTACCCGAACCCATACGTGTTTCTGCGGGTCTTATTGTAACTGGTTTGTCTGGAAATATTCGTACCCATATTTTTCCACCACGACGTACATTTCGTGTCATTGCTCGTCGACCTGCTTCTATTTGTCTGGATGTGATCCAAGCAGGTTCAATCGCTTGAAGAGCATATTTCCCGAAACAAATATGATTCCCCCGATAAGAAATTCCCTTCGTTCTTCCTCTATGTTGTTTACGGAATCTGGTTCTTTTTGGGTTATAGTTGATGTTTGTTTGTGAATTCCATCTCTACTACAGAACCAGACGTGAGAATTTCTTCTCATCTGGCTCCTCGCGAATAAAAGGATTCAAAAAAAGAAAATTTTCGCGGGCGGATATTTACTCTTTTGTTTAATTTTTAGACTTTTTTTCACTTTCGAAGAATAGATCTATTCATCTGGACTTCGTTCCGCCATCCCGACCAGTGAATCAGTAAGATTTCCTTTTCCATAGAATCTTTTGCATTCACAGCTTCCATCGTTCCCATCACTTCTTACTTAATGCTTAGGTCTGAATTTTACAATGGAGCTCGTTATGAAAGTTGTTCTTGAGTCAATTTTCTAAGTCTTTATTGGCTCGAAGCTCTTGATTTTTTTGTTGTGCTCTAGGAAGAATAAGAGTCATTTACTTAAGATGAATCTTGATTCATGCTATATTACACTGCCCTTTATAATTTATAAAATGACTTATCGACCTTACATTACTGGAATTCTATATCATTATCATTTTTTTCTCTCATCCTTCCGTTTATCTACATTTTTCTTCTATCTTTTTTTTACAAAGATTTTTTCAGAAACAAAAAAGATTTCAGTCGCTACAAAGGTATGATCATTATATTAAATTTTGGCTGATTTTTTAAATTGAGATAATGCGAAGTGATGAGGTAGTTAGTATTTACCTACTTATTTATTCATACTGGGGAGCTGGGATAATCGTGTTTAATCCTAATTTAATCTTAACCCTAAAAAACCAACGAGTCACACACTAAGCATAGCAATTTTATCAAAAGATCAGTCAAATTTTTATTCAACCCTATAAGAATTAATTGATGGTTTTGAAAAAAATAAAAAGAATGGAGGGGTTTAATTTTAAAAAGTAAGATTTTAGTATTCCTTGTCGATAAATATCCAAATTTTTATCCCCAACACACCATAGATAGTTCGAGCACTATAGGAACAATAATCAATTTTAGCTCCAATGGTTTGTAGGGGAACTCTGCCTTCTCGTATCCATTCAACGCGTGCAATCTCTTTTCCATCAATCCGACCTGAAATTTGAATTTGAATGCCTTTTGTATCTGCTTGTTCGGTTAATTCAATAGCCTTTTTCATTGCTTTTCGAAATGAAACCCTATTTTTTAATTGTTCGGCTAGAAATTCTGCAAGAATAGTAGGATTTCCATAAGGTTTTGAAATCTTTTTGATAACAACGTTAAGTTTACGATTCATACAATTTAATTTTTTTTCTAGGGTTGTCTGTAATTCTTCGACTCCTCGTGATCTACTTTCTAATAATAGCTTTGGGAATCCCATAAATATTATGACCTGGATCAGATCGATTCTTTTTTGAATCTCTATACGTGCAATTCCCTCTATCGCAGAGGATATTCTCGTATTCTTTTGTACATAATTCTTGATACAGTCTCTTATTTTTTGATCCTCTTGTAGATGCTCTAAATAATTTTTGTGTTGTGCAAACCAAACAGAATGGTGACTTTGATTTGTACCAAGTCTGAAACCTAGTGGATTTATTTTTTGTCCCATATTCCCTCACTACTATACATATTATGATAGCCTATAGTTGTATGTTTCTTTTTCCATCTCACCTTTTTTACGCTTTTTAACGAATCTACTTCTCTATATTCATCCTCAAAAGATATATCTTTCATTACAATACTTATATGACAGGTAGATTTTTTTACCGGATAACTACGACCCCGCGCCCTAGGTTTTAATTTTTTTGTGCTAGTACTTGCGTTAACTTCTGCTTTACTAATAATTAAATTAGTTTCCTTAGAAGACATATTGTAACTAGCATTTGATGCTGCAGAATAAACCAATTTAAAAATCGGATAACATGCTCGATAGGACATGAGTTCTAGTATCATAAGTGTTTCTTCATAGGACCGTCCACGAATTTGATCAATTATTCTTCTTGCTTTGTCAGGAGACATAGGTATATGGTGTCCAAAAGCATATACCTCTAACATACTTTTTTTTTCCTTTGTTATCATAAACATGTTTTAGTTAATTATAATTTTATCTTAACGACGAGATCTATTATCATTTTTTGTATGTCCTAAGAAATTTAAAGTAGGAGAAAATTCTCCTAATTTG